TTGACTGATGAGGACAACAACCAATTAATTATAACAAATATAAAAATTTCTAACTACTAAATATCTGAAAATCTTTATCAAAAGAAAAGCTTAATAATATCATTTAATAATTATTATAACTACTAAATATCTGAAAATCTTTATCAAAAGAAAAGCTTAATAATATCATTTAATAATTATTAAAATAAAGAAAAAAAAAACCAGAGTTTTCTTATTTGAAACGCCTTGTGATCTTCAACCAATTTTGTGCTTCAATATAATTACCCGGAGTAAGTGCTATAGCTTGTTTCCAATACTCAGCGGCTTGATTGAACCAAGCCTCCGCAATTTCAGAATCTCCCTGTCGAATGGCCTGTTCTCCCCGGTCGGAATAGGCAGGTAAATTCCTTCCCTTAGAACCGTACTTGAGAGTTTCCTACCTCATACGGCTCACCAGTCAATTCTTTTGGTGTCCCATATTTAAAAAAATTTACCATATCCACAAATCTAATTGAATGAAAGTTCTCATAGATCTATCCCATTTTTTGTTAAGCAAAAGAGGTTAATTATATAAGTTTCAAACTTCAATTTTGTTGAATAATTAAATAAGTTTTATCTTTTCTCCCACCTTCAGAAGAATAAAGCATAGGCATTCCACTATCGTTACAATTTTCTGAAAGATAACTATCTCGGTTTCATCTATAAATTTTTATAGAATCCTTGAAAAAGACTTTCCTTCATAAGAAAGGAAAGACTTACTGTCTTTGGGATCTGATGCTACACCGCTGCTCAATATCGTAGGGGATCCACCCTATTACATAAGTGGATTCCTCAATTTTGATCTTATATCATGATATAAGTAAGCAGTTTTTATTGTATCGGCCAAAAACCTTACTAATTGATCTTTACGGTGCTTCTTCTATCAATTAGATCCTTTATCCATAGAATAAATATCTAGGCATACCCATTTCTTCATATTTCGACTTCTATGAAGTTTCTTTGTTTGCTACAGCGGATACAAATCGTTGGTTTAGACAATACATATGTAGAAAGCCTCTTTTTTTTTTAGTATTTATTAGCGAATTTGCTCTTTTTTTTTCTTTCTATAGTGGAGATAGTCGCACGTAATGACAGATCACAGCCATATTATTAAAAGCTTGTGGTAAGAACGGGTTTCGTTCTAGTGCCCGAAAATAATATTCCAAAGCTTTCGTATGTTCTCCGTTGGTTGTGTGGATAAGGCCTATATTATAGAGTATATAACTTCGATCATAGGGATCGATTTCTAGTCGCATAGCTTCATAATAATTCTGTAGAGCTTCCGCATAATTTCCTTCGGATTGAGCCGACATCCGTTACGGTCGTTCGTTATTCGATTCAAAGAATCTCCGTTGCAGAACCGTACGTGAGATTTTCATATCATACGGCTCCCCCTTTATGTGATGCGCATAATGAGATGAGAATAATACATGAAATCAAAAAAAATGGAAATATTCTCATTATGAACTCATGGGACTAGCGTTTTTACAAAAAATCTCTAGTCAACCTTCCTGTAAAAGATCTTTTCTTAACATCAAGTATGTTGTTACTAGATAAAAATGGTAACTCTAACAATTTCTTTGTCCTCAACGCCTCTCAATTTCCAGGAATTTGTCACTTCAACAGTCTTCGATGGTTATACAGGTATCCAGAATACAAACGAGATGGATGTTTGTTGTCCCAACCATTTTTGTAAGTTACGATCCCGATAAGGAAAAGGTCAAATTTATAACAAAGTTTTCGTGTTGTTGATTCCTAGGCGTAGTGCTTCTTCCTCTCTGCTACCTATTTTTACTAGTGGAGTAGAGTTGACTTAATCCATAGGTGTAACCTTTCGCTCAATACTAGAATCGACAATTAAAGCATCCGAGGTTACATTAATCGTGGATACACGACAGAAGGAATTTTTTTTATTTGAAAATCGCACCTTCAAGAAGCGTAGATTTATTTCAATTATTGTTTTCTTTCTATCCCGAATAATGTGTCTTTCTACTAAGACTGAGAGCGGTAAAGAAAAAAAAAAAAATCAAATCGCACCATCTCTGTAATAGGTGAATGCCTCTTTTTCCCCGGAAGTTGTCGGAATTATTCGTAATAAGATATTGGCTACAATTGAAAAGGTCTTATCAATAAAATTTCCATTTATCCTAGATCTAGGCATCGGTACCAACCCATTCTATAATTTCTTTATAATTACCTCTCGTGAGAAAATGATCCCACAAACAAAGGAATTGCATAGTACGAAATAACATAAAAACGGATTCATTAAAAAACCCTACTCGATACTCAAATTGTTTCTTTTTGATTTGACAGGAATCAATAAAAAATAAGAAATATTTCAATCCGGTTAAATTTCATCCAAATGTAGTAGATCCGAATGAAGGGAACTATTCTGATTTCATCAAAGTTGAAGAATAAAATAATTTTATTTATCTTACAGATTGGGGAAAAGTTTTTTTGATTGTGATTGAATTATGATCCA